AGACACTTTATGTATTACGTAGAATATATTACTATTACTCTATTCCAAACCGTGTGAACAGTCATTAGTCATTACTAAGAGACATACCAGTATTTCTATTTAGTCATTCGAGGGTCTCTTTTACTTTTATTAGTTATTATTATTAATAGCAGAAAAGAAATATATTCTCTAACTTATTTGTATATCGTTTATCCCTACGAAATAACAGACGAAATAGAACGATCTTAGAAGGAGAAGGGATATAATGAAATTTTTTGATTGGTTCTTCCCAGAGAAATGATCTGTTTTATTTGACTGATAGAGACAACAAACAATTCATAAACAATTCATTATAACAAATAAAAAAATAAAATAGTTAGAATAAAATAGTGTTCTTATTCGAAACGCCTTGTGATCTTCAACCAATTCTGCGCTTCAATATAATTACCAGGAGTAAGCGCTATAGCCTGTTTCCAATACTCGGCAGCTTGGTCGAACCAAGCCTCCGCAATTTCAGAATCTCCTTGTCGAATGGCCTGTTCTCCCCGGTCGGAATAGGCGGGTAAATTCCTTCCCTTAGAACCGTACTTGAGAGTTTCCGACCTCATACGGCTCAGCAGTCAAATTCTTTTAGTATCCCATTTTTTTTTTCTCTCGAGTTAACCAAAAGAGGTTATGAGTTTCAAACTTGAATTTTGCTTAATGATTTAATCAGTTTTATCTTTTCTCCCACCTTCATAAAGTATAGGCATTTCCGCTATCATTAGAATTTTATGAAAGGTAACTATCTCGGTTTCGTATATAAATTTATATAGAATCTTTGAAAAAGACTTTCTTCATAAGAAGGAAAAGACTTACTATCGTTGGGATCTGATGCTACACCGCTGCTCAATACCTTAGGGGATCAACTCTATTACATAAGTGGATTCCTAACTTTTATCTCATATCATGACATAAGTAAGCAGTTCTTATTGTACCGGCCCAAAATCTCGCGAATTGATCTTTACGGCGCTTCCTTTTCAATTAGATCCTTTATCCATAGAATAAAGTATCTAGGCATACCGATTTCGTCATATTTCCACTTCTATGAAGTGTATTTCTTTACTACAGCTGATAAAAATCGTTGTTTTGGACGATACATATGTAGAAAGCCTGTTTTTTCTAGTATTTATTAACGGATTTGCTCTTTCTTTCCCTTTCTATAGTGGAGATAGTCGCACGTAATGACAGATCACGGCCATATTATTAAAAGCTTGTGGTAAGAATGGGTTCCGCTCTAGTGCCCGAAAATAATATTCCAAAGCTTTCGTATGTTCTCCGTTCCTTGTGTGGATAAGGCCTATGTTATAGAGTATATAACTTCGATCATAGGGATCGATTTCTAATCGCATAGCTTCATAATAATTCTGTAAAGCTTCTGCATAATTTCCTTCGGATTGAGCCGACATCCGTTACGGCCGTCGTTCGATTCAAAGAATCTCCGTTTCAGAACCGTACATGAGATTTTCATCTCATACGGCTCCTCCTTTATGTGCATAATGAGAATAATACATGGAATCCACAAAGATTGAAATAGTCTCATTATAAACTGGGTGGGACTAGTGTTTTTACAAGAAATCTCTAGCCAACCTTCTTGTAAAAAAACTTTCCTTAACTCAAGCATGTTGGTACTAGATAAAAAAGGGTGACTCCAACAATTTCTTTGTCTTCAACGCCTCTTAATTTCCAGGAATTAGTCACTTCAACAGTCTTCGATGGTTATATGGGTATCCAAAATACGAACGAGATGGATGTTTGTTGTCCCAACCATTCTTGTTAGTCCCGATCCTGATAAAGAAAAGGGATAATTTATAACAAAGTTTTCGTGTTGTTGATTCCTAGGAGTAGTGCCTCTTCCCCTATGCCTCCTATTGGTACTAGTGGAGTAGGTTTGACCTAACCCATAGGTGTAACCTTTCGCTCAATACTCTAGAATCGACAATTGAAGCATCTGAGGCTGCATTAATCGGGGATACACGACAGAAGGGCTTGTTTTACTTACAAACTTCACCTTCAACAAGCGTAGATTTATTTCAATAATTTTTTTTTTCTTTCTATCCCTTTCTATCCTGAGTGTCTTTCTCCTAAGATTGAGAGCGGTAAAATAAAAAAAGTATAACTATAAAAGAAAAAATGATAAAATATATAAAAAATATAAAATGGATTTATAATTTTATAATTATAATAAATATTTATAATAAAAATAAATATTTATAATAAATCTATAATTTATTAATTTAGAATATTTTATAATATATTAATACATTAATTATTAATTTATAATAACTAAATAAGAACGAATAATAATAAAAAAAAAAAAAAAAAAGAATCAAATCGCACCATCTCGGTAATAGGTGAATGCCTCTTTCTCTCCCGAAGTTGTCGGAATTATTCGTAATAAGATATTGGCTACAATTGAAAAGGTCTTATCAATAAAATTTCCATTTATTCCAGATCTAGACATAGGCAGAAATCCATTCTA